TAAGATTTCCTCCGCTTAATGGATAACGATTTGCTACCAATGGAGAATTGTTTCTCATCTTAAATTCAGGCGATTGGATTTGCACCAGTGGAAACCATAAACTTTATGCACAATAGGGGGATCGATTTGCTTATTTTTAGATAGTAAATGGGGTTCCTTCTTCCATTCTATCCTATTCACTGGACTGATCATTCATACTGGAAGCGGTTTTCTTGCTTTTTTGTGTCAGCTCATGATCTAAACGAGTCGCACATACACCCTAGTACATGTTCCTCGACGCTGAGGACATCCCCCAAGAGCGGGGGATTTCGTGACATTTCGAATGGGCTGTCTTGTATTTCTAATAAGTTGTTTAATAGTTGGCATGTTGAATCATATACATAATGGGTTGGTTTAGATTGATCCTAACCAGATGATTATGAATTTTTTTATTTATATTTCTCGTAGATAAAATATCAAATCACGGATTTGCACAAAATCCATTTTTTTTCATTCAACTGCTACAAGATCAACAATTCCATAAGCTTGGGCTTCTGTTGCTGACATAAAAACGTCTCTTTCCATGTCTTCAGATACAACCCATAGTGGTTTGCCCGTCCTTTGTACATAAACCCTTGTGAGGGTTTCGCGTAGTTTGAGCAGTTCTTCCGCTTCCAGGATAAATTCTCCCGTTTGCGCCTCATAAAAAGAACTAGCAGGTTGATGGATCATTACCCTGATGATAGAAGGTTTCTCTATCTGGTGTGATGAAAGGAACAGAAAAGAAAGATAAAGAATAATAGGAAAAAGATAGAAGTGAACAACCGTACGGGCATCATCTTTTGTGCATTGCATACGGCTCTACAATCAAATTGACCCTTACTTTCCATTCAAAAAAGATAAAAATATAATCTATTAGCCCCGGATGGGTAAATGATCAAATTGCCACCCTTCCTTTTGGAGGAGTTCAAAAATACTATGATGGCTCCGTTGCTTTCTATTTTAAAATAGATTTTTTTTCTTTGATTCAGCAATCCCAAAGTTTCTTTTTGATCTAAGGGAAAAATTTGGTTTTTTTGCACTCTTTTTTTATAACTTAAATATTGTTAAGAGCCCTTCGGCGTGAAAACAACCAAGTTTGTAACGCTGAATTGGACTTCCGATAGATAAGAGAAAATCGGAAATCTCTTTTATCTCATACTACTCTCTCGATACATAATCAAATGGTTTGAAAAAAAACAATACAAAAATTTTTCATATCGAATTCGAAGTGCCATGCTATTATTACTTAATATTCATATGGCGAAGGCATAGTTTTCTTTTTTCTCTCAAATAAAAAAAACCCATTGGCGCCAAGCGTGAGGGAATGCTAGACGTTTGGTAATTTCTCCTCCAACCAGGATAAAAGATCCCATTGACGCGGCTAATCCCATGCATATTGTATGGACCTCCGGTCGTACAAATTGCATAGTATCATAAATAGCTACTCCAGGTATTACCCATCCGCCAGGAGAGTTTATAAACAAATACAGATCTTTGGTATCATCCTCGATACTGAGATATACCATAAGACCAATAAGTTGATTCGAGATCTCGCTATCAACTTCTTGGCCTAAAAAAAGTAATCTTTCTCGATAAAGTCGGTTGAGTAGGGTAAAATTCTATCCCTTAGGAACCGTACATGCACCTTTTGATGCATACGGTTCAAAAAAAAAATTGCGAAAAAAAGAATCAATGTATAGATTACAGTCCTCTTTATTTTTTCCTATTCTTTTTCATAGCAGGTTTTTTCGGACTTTTAACGGAAGGGCTTTTTCTTCGATTTTTCAATTCAATAAAGACTAATTTTGATTTATTGTTTCTAATATAATAGAAAAAAGTCAATAAACTTATCGAATTAACTTCTCATTGATGTATTGTTTCATCGGGATTCAATCCAAACAGTATTTTCTTGTTCCTCAATGGGCCTCTTTCACCTTTTTAGGTTTAGGCTCTACTCCGGGTAAAGATCCGCCCGATTTTGATTTGCACATATAGGACAAATCTTCCCATCACCATTTCTTTTTGTTATGACTTTACAAATAACAAAAAGGAATCGTTTATGATACACATAGTAATCATAGATATATTACCAATTGGGTTTTTTTCTAAACGGAGCCTGGATACTTCATTTTTTTAGTCCAACCAAAGCCAACCATAAATTATTCTAATTGATAATAGTACGATGAATTCCCCCAAACAATGCGTCTAATTGCGCTTCACGCTCCAATTTTTTGATGATTCAATTTCTCTTTCTTGGGCGAAACGGAGGATATCTCGATCGGGGGAGAGAATGGGGAAATCCCATACGACCCAATATATCTGACAAGTCGCACTATACGTCAACCCAAGATGCATCTTCCTCTCCAGGACTTCGGAAAGGTACTTTTGGAACACCAATAGGCATGAATTGAAAGAAAAAATAACTCAATACTATATTTCACTTTGATGTGGAAACGTAAAAATATGGTTTTATTGTCTT